AAAAATTTAGGGACAAATAGCAAGCAACCGTTAACTACAAATTCCGGAAGAATTCAGGAATCTTCATTTTTTAGAATCCTTCTCTATTTCCATTATAGAAGGAACTGTTAATATATGTCAATCAACTCCAGAATATCCATTTTCATTGTTACACATTATCTAATCGGGTATCTTCTATGTAATTATAGATTACAGGGAATTTTCAATAAATTCTCGTACTTTCATTTTTTTGCCAATTTTTCATTAAATAGATTGATGAATGAATAGAAAAAGGAACACAACATATGCTGTCTCGAACAAATAGGACTGCAATAACGTAAGAGACATATATAGATAGCTATAGCTGAAGTTAGATCTATGAATGTTTCATAAATCCAAGTCTTTTTATGCACTGCAATCCTCCAATTCTAAAATAAAGGGTCAAAATATCTCTCTTCTTTGTGAATTCTCATTCTTTTTTGAACACTTGCACTTTTTTTCTGATTATTCTTTTTTGAATACTTTGAGTTGAAATGGTAAAGGGCTAAAAAAAATAGTCTATTTTTTTCTGATTATTTTCTTTTTTATATCTTTCTCTCATGGAGCCGAGCAAATCCTTACTTTATTTTTGGGATATCAATCGAATTGATATGTAATATCATACTATACTAATAGTATAAATAGAATTCATTTTTTTTAGATTGTGAAAAATACCCCGACCCGAAGTCTAGGTTCAATTTATCAATTTGTTTCCATTGATATTACAAGTTCAATTCTATTTGTTTGTTTTGTTGCAAATTCTAATTGGAGTATCCAATTTCCTCTTTTCATAATAGGTATTTCATAGACGTAGTTAGGTAAAATTTCATGTGATTCAGTAAAGTAAAAAGAACAGAAATTCCATTATTGCTAAATCTATTCATGTGATTCGATGAAGAATGACAGCAAATAATGGGATATTTTCTATAAAAAGGGGGAATAAAAAATGCTTGGGGTTGGGAATGAAGGAATGTCTACACTACCCGGATTGAATCAAATACAATTTGAAGGATTTTGTAGATTCATTGATCGGGGCTTAACAGAAGAACTTTTTAAGTTTCCAAAAATTGAAGATACAGATCAAGAAATTGAATTTCAGTTATTTGTGGAAACATATCAATTGGTAGAACCCTCAATAAAAGAAAAAGATGCTGTATATGAATCACTTACATATTCCTCTGAATTATATATATCTGCGGGATTAATTTGGAAAAACAGTCGGGATATCCAAGAACAAATTATTTTTATTGGAAACATTCCTCTAATGAATTCCCTGGGAACTTTTATAGTAAATGGAATATACAGAATTGTAATCAATCAAATATTGCAAAGCCCCGGTATCTATTATCGGTCAGAATTGGACCATAACGGAATTTCCGTCTATACTGGCACAATAATATCAGATTGGGGAGGAAGATTAGAGTTAGAAATTGATGGAAAAACAAGGATATGGGCTCGTGTAAGTAGGAAACAGAAAATATCTATTCTAGTTCTATCATCAGCTATGGGTTCGAATTTAAGCGAAATTCTTGAGAACGTTTGTTACCCCGAAATTTTCTTGTCTTTCCTCAATGAAAAGGAGGAAAAAAAAATAGGGTCAAAAGAAAATGCCATTTTGGAGTTTTATCGACAATTTGCTTGTGTAGGCGGAGATCTCCTATTTCCTGAATCTTTATGTACGGAATTACAAAAAAAATTTTTTCAACAAAGATGTGAATTAGGAGGAATTGGTCGGCGAAATATGAACCGAAGGTTGAATATTGATATACCGGAGAACAATCCATTTTTGTTACCGCGAGATATATTGACAGCTGCGGATCATTTGATTGGAATGAAATTTGGAATGGGTACACTTGACGATATGAATCATTTGAAAAATAAACGTATTCGTTCCGTAGGAGATCTCTTACAAGATCAATTTGGATTGGCTCTCGTTCGTTTAGAAAATATAATTAGAGAAACGATATGTGGAGCAATTAGATATAAATTGATCCCGACTCCTGAGAATTTAGTGACTTCAACGCCATTAACAACCACTTATGAATCTTTTTTTGGATTACATCCATTATCTCAAGTTTTAGATCGAACCAATCCATTGACCCAAATAGTTCATGGAAGGAAATTGAGTTCTTTGGGTCCTGGAGGATTGACGGGGCGAACTGCTAATTTTCGGATACGGGATATCCATCCTAGTCACTATGGACGCATTTGTCCTATTGACACCTCTGAAGGAATCAATGTCGGACTTATTGGATCCTTGGCAATTCACGCAAGGATTGGTCGTTGGGGGTCTATAGAAAGTCCATTTTATGAAATTTCTGAGAGATCAAAAAGAATACGAATGCTTTATTTATCACCAAGTAGAGATGAATACTATATGGTAGCGACGGGAAATTTTTTAGCACTTAATCGAGGTATTCAGGAGGAGCAGATTGTTCCAGCTCGATACCGTCAAGAATTTCTGACTATTGCATGGGAACAGGTTCATCTTCGAAGTATTTTCCCCTTCCAATATTTTTCTATTGGAGCTTCCCTCATTCCTTTTATCGAGCATAATGATGCGACTAGAGCTTTAATGAGTTCTAATATGCAACGTCAAGCAGTTCCTCTTTCTCGGTCCGAAAAGTGCATTGTTGGAACTGGATTGGAACGCCAAGTGGCCTTAGATTCGGGAGTTCCCGCTATAGCCGAACACGAGGGAAAGATCGTTTCTAATGATACTGATAAGATTCTTTTATTTGGAAGTGGGAATGCTCTAAGTATTCCATTAATTATATATCAACGTTCCAACAAAAATACTTGCATGCATCAAAAATCCCAGGTTCAGAAAGGTAAATGCGTAAAAAAGGGACAAATTTTAGCAGATGGTGCTGCTACACTTGGTGGTGAACTTGCTTTGGGAAAAAACGTATTAGTAGCTTATATGCCATGGGAAGGTTACAATTCTGAAGATGCTGTACTCATTAGTGAGCGTCTGGTCTATGAAGATATTTATACTTCTTTTCACATACGGAAATATGAAATTCAGACTCATGTGACAAGTCATGGTCCTGAAAGAATCACTAATAAAATTCCACATCTAGAAGCCTATTTACTCCGAAATTTAGACAAAAATGGAATTGTAATTCTGGGATCTTGGGTAGAAACGGGCGATATTTTAGTGGGTAAATTAACGCCTCAAATGGCAAAAGAATCCTCCTATGCCCCGGAAGATAGATTATTACGAGCTATACTTGGGATTCAGGTATCCACCTCAAAGGAAACTTGTCTAAAACTACCTATAGGTGGTAGGGGCCGAGTTATTGATGTGAGATGGATCCACAAAAAAGCGGGTTCTAGCTATAATCCAGAAACGATTCAGATATATATTTCACAGAAACGTGAAATCAAAGTAGGTGATAAAGTGGCCGGGAGACATGGAAATAAAGGTATCGTTTCAAAGATTTTGTCTAGACAGGATATGCCTTATTTGCAAGATGGAAGACCCGTTGATATGGTCTTCAATCCATTAGGGGTCCCTTCTCGAATGAATGTAGGACAGATATTGGAATGTTCACTCGGGTTAGCTGGGAGTATGCTAAATAGACATTATCGAATAGCACCTTTTGATGAGAGATATGAACAAGAGGCTTCCAGAAAACTTGTGTTTTCTGAATTATATGAGGCCAGTAAACAAACATCGAATCCATGGATATTTGAACCCGAGTATCCGGGAAAGAGCAGAATATTTGATGGAAGAACAGGGAATCCTTTTGAACAGCCCGTTATAATAGGAAAGCCTTATATCTTGAAATTAATTCATCAAGTTGATGATAAAATACATGGACGTTCCAGTGGACATTATGCACTTGTTACACAACAACCCCTTAAAGGAAGGGCCAAACAAGGAGGACAACGGGTAGGCGAAATGGAGGTTTGGGCCCTCGAGGGATTCGGTGTTGCTCATATTTTACAAGAGATGCTGACTTATAAATCTGATCATATGAAAGCTCGTCAAGAAGTACTTCGAACTACAATTTTTGGAGGAACAATACCGAAACCTGTGGATGCTCCAGAATCATTTCGATTGCTCGTTCGAGAACTACGATCTTTGGCTCTGGAACTGAATCATTTCCTTGTATCTGAGAAAGACTTTCAGATTCAAAGGAAGGAAGTTTAATTGGACTGAATCGGAAATTTTATTTTATGATTGATCAGTATAAACATCAACACCTTCGAATTGGATCAGTTTCTCCTGAACAAATAAGTGCTTGGGCAAAAAAAATCCTACCCAATGGAGAAACAGTTGGGGAGGTAACAAAACCCTATACTCTTCATTATAAAACCAATAAGCCTGAAAAAGATGGATTATTTTGTGAAAGAATTTTTGGGCCTATAAAAAGTGGAATTTGTGCTTGTGGAAATTATCGAGTAATCGGAGATAAAAAAGACCAACCAAAATTTTGTGAACAATGCGGAGTAGAATTTGTTGATTCTCGGATACGTAGATATCAAATGGGGTATATCAAATTAGCATGTCCTGTAACCCATGTGTGGTATTTGAAACGTCTTCCTAGTTATATCGCGAGCCTTTTAGATAAACCTCTTAAAGAATTAGAGGATCTAGTATACCGCGATGTGTGATTTGATAAAAATTCTTATTGTACAGATTTCGAATGATAAACTGTCATTCCATTCAATTAAATTGGAATGTCCTATATCTGGCATGTCTCTTGGGATGAGTAACATGAAGCTCAGAATTCATGGGTGTATTGAATACTCCCCAATCAATAAGGGAATTGGTCTATGGTCAATTCAGTAACAAATAACTATTTATACTGTATGTACCTTGTCAAAAAAAAAAGACTTTTTTGTGGAATGAATTATTCCATCTCTTTTTTTTTTTTTTATTTGAAAAGAACTAAAATTATGTTCAAAGAATAAAATATATCATGATTGCAGAAGTTTATCTATCGCATATAGGCTTTAAGACATCGTGGCAG